TACAACACAAAAATTGAAGATCTAGTTACGATTGGAAATACACTTTTGTTTTGTATCTTCATCCATAGATCCTTTACTCATACTCATTCAATTGGAAGATTTGATCCAATTCAAAAAAATTATGCTTCGCGACTCCATAATCCCGTTTTTATTCAATTTCGAATTGACCTCTGGGTACAAATCGCGAGAATGTATATTCTTCCTCAAATATGCTATTGAGAGAAAAAGGATTAAACCTTTTTTAAGAAATAAAGTTTTTGGGGACCGGAATATGAAAAAACCGAAGGACCCCTTAACTATTTAAGTTATTAATCGAACGAATCACACTTTTACCACTAAACTATACCCGCTACATATTCATTATTATATATGAATGGACCCTTTGTCGAACAAAAGAATGAGAGACAATTAAGCTAGCATCAGACTCATGAAAATTCTAGCGCTGACACTTCGTCTCACTGGGGGTACTTGAAAAAATAGGCGAAGAATAGAAGGCAGCTTATTTAATTTAAATAAAAAAATCATACATAACATAATATAATAAAGTGAAAAGTTATACTTTATCGTTTGCTGGAAGTCATTACTGACACTCCCGAATCGAAGGAATTATTGAAGCTGAACCATAAAAATGACGAATTCTGCATTTCTTTTTTCGTTTTCAACTTCCCTTTTAACTGCCGGATTTTATGAATTTGAGTTCGGATTTATTGGATCTCAAATTTTAAAATAAAGCTTGTCCCTTGAACAAGTAAATGAGTTATGTTATATATGTTATAACATATGTGTGTTTCCTTTTTGATATTATTTAATATCAATATATGTATGTGCCCTTTTCCACTTAAGTAACTAAGTAAATTGAGAAAAAAAATACTAATAACAAAAATATTTAAAATGTGAAAAAAAATATTCATATTCTATAGTTCTTATAGTCTTAATAATACTAAGAAATGACACTTCTATCATAGGAATGGAGATAGAAACTGCCTTTGCTGTTGCTTCAATAACAAGTATTTTTGATTTGATATCAAATCAAAAATAATGAAATTGTTTGATCTATGAAATGATTCATCAGAACAAAAGAAGTAATGTAATGGCCCGGCCAGTACTTAACCAGGCCGGGGGGATAAACCTTATCCATTTTTAATTTTAATATATTTAATATTTTAATATATTTAATTTAAATATAAAATATAATATAATAATAATATATATTATATTTATATTATTTATATCGTTATTTTATCCTTATAATCTAACCTTAATAATTCTTATAATATAAATAATATAAAGTAATAAAGAAAGAAAACGGTTTTTTTTCAATCTTTTTTACTTCACGTGTCGCGTCACATAAAAAAATTTTCAATTTTGAATTGGGAGAGATGGCTGAGTGGACTAAAGCGGCAGATTGCTAATCCGTTGTACGAGTTATTTGTACCGAGGGTTCGAATCCCTCTCTCTCCGCTCTCTCTGATCACTTCAGACTCTCGAATTTGAAAAAAATTTCGATCCCTTGATTTTTTCATCATAGGTAAATGTATAGAATACATAAAAATAAAGTCAAGAAAAACTCAAAATCTTTTTTTTTTTTATTCCTCACGTCCAGGATTACGGCCCGGATCGTTAGATAAGAATCCGAAGATGAACAGAGAAACAAAAAATATCACTACTGTGTAAACGAAGAGTTTGAGAGTAAGCATTACACAATCTCCAAGATTTTTTTTTGGAAAAAGGAAATAGATTGCCCATTTTTTATCACATACACTATTTTGACATAACGCCCCAAAAAATGAAGTCTTTTCTTGAAAAAAAAAAAAGAATTTTCACGAATTTATTTGGAATACAAGAAAAGAAAGATTCTGATTCCTTCATTACCAAAAATTTTTGGCCATATCCATTCTTGGGTATTGTGGGGTCCTTAGAAAGTCCTTGTTTACTGGAAGGTCAGAACGAGGAAATAAGTTGATCAAAATTTATCACCGCGGTCATTCAATTCAATATACAAGAATTTCCATTTTAGAATCGAGGGTTCATAATGTAAAACTTATCTGATCTTATCAATTTTTAGAATTTTTTTGGATAAATCATGAATTTTGCAGAGTAGTAAAGATTTTATCGAAAACTTACAGCGGCTTGCCAAACAAAGGCTAAGAGAAAAAATAGTAGAGGTATGACAGGCATAACATCTACGATGGGATTGAAAAAGGCATAAGCCTCGGGCAGTTTGGCGAAGAAAAAACTACTCGAATAAAGGGTAGAATTAAGACAGAGACAGATTAAACTAAAGATATTAAGCATAACAAACATTTCATTCTTGTAGATTAGAAAATTTGATTTTGGTTGAGTTTTTTTTTTATGAGGGAAAAAATGAAAAGGCGGGTCAAAAAATCCTTCCTTTTCTTCGAACTCTCCCAAATCCAAAATCTTTCCTTTCATTCTCAAATGAGAATACAAGGAATTATAGTTTCATACAATATCTTAATTGAATTTTATGTAATGATCAATAATTTGTTTATTCTATATTTACATGTGTTGAATCCTAGCAACAATGTATTTCATATGTATTTGGGTTGGGATTGACGAATGACCAATACCAATATTAGTCTTTATTAGTGTCGAATATAAACCTAAATGGGGCGTGGCCAAGCGGTAAGGCTGCGGGTTTTGGTCCCGTCACTCGGAGGTTCGAATCCTTCCGTCCCAGATCGTCTTCATCAGAAACGAAAGATTCTTCTCTTTAACAACTTTTTGGATATAATGTGATCCAACCCTCTGTTCTGAATTCTAGGAATAATTCTACGAATTATATCTTTTCTTTCGTTTGGTTTCTCACAAACGCGATCGAGTGCACGGGTAGAAATAAAGATATTTCTTTTAATTCCAAATTCAAAAAAGAATTGGGGGAGCATTCCCATTCAGAGTATGCTTGTACTACTCATATTCATATTGAAGTTAGTTACTTATGGAAGCTTTGTGTTCCATATCCGTGAAATGTGAATTCTAACATGATGCATTCTGAATCGAAATGGAAAAAGGCCCCTTTTTCTATTCCATTCCCAAGGGGGCCTAAAGAAAAATAAATAGTGTATCCCAATTCCACACTTTATTTTATGTGGAGACTAAAGATTACGTAGTTTTTGGTATTAATTTCATTTCATGGTTCGTCTTAAAACTTCTAAGAAAAAAAAAATAAGAAAAACGAATTGATCTGGATCCCGTTTTTTTGAATTTTATCTTATATCTTATTCAAATGAATATCAATGTAATGTAACGATTGGATGGATGAAAATTTATATATTCTATGGAATTGGCGGAAAGATTTTGGAACCTGAAGTAAAACAAAATCTGTCTGTATACTGTATAATATAATAATATAAAAATAATATAACAAGATAAAAAAAAAAAAAAGAACAAGTCCTATATTATATAATTATATATATTATATAATATATATATTATTGTATTGTTCAGTAACCGCGGTCCTTTGGTTAAGTCAATAAGGGTCTGTGATTCTTTAAATATCCATGATTACCTCCGGTAAGAATTGTTCGTTGTATATGATGGATACGAAAAGATTAGATTCTTCTTATTCTTGATTCTGATTTTCTCTTTCAGATGAAAGAAAGAATTGAAAGAAAAAATAACGACTTTAATCTTACCTTACACGAGGCCTTTTCTATTCATGAAAACAAAAAAGGATTTGAATCTTCATTTTAGAGAAACTTCTGGCCTTTTCGAGTCATTGAAATAGTTTATATTTGGTTAATAACTGATTTTGTTCCGGAATTTCCAATCCATCCGGGATTAGATTGGAAATCTATTTCTATTAAAGGCTGTTCTTTTGAAGTTTAGAATTTTTTTGTTCGAGAAAAATGGGATCTTTTTCATGATTCACCATCCCGAACAATCTGTTGAAGATGTAAATAAGACTTAAGTAAATTCGTTTATTCGTCTTTTTGAGAAATCTGTTTCATTCATATGATAGAATATGGGGCGAAATAACTTAAATCCTTTCTAAGACTTTTCCGGATAACTATTTATCTATCCATAGATACATAAAAGGTATTTATATATCGTTGAGCCAATGACTATTCATGATTCCATCTTGAATCAATTCCATACCGGTTCTAAATTTAATTAGAGGAATGTTATGGTAAAACTTCGTTTGAAACGATGTGGTAGAAAGCAACGTGCGACTTGAAGGACATGATTCGTTGTGGATTCTTACATCCACCATTTTCTATAGGAATGAAGATGCTCTTGAATCGACATAGTTTGTTCTGTTCTTGCTAGGAACCTAATTTGTGTTGGGTTGGTAAATAGGAATAGTACACGATGGAGCTCGAGCAAAAAGTATTGATTCATTTATCGGGAGGAAGAATCTAGGGTTAGTAACAATAAATAAGTTAGACCAACTTTGTAAGTATATCTTCAATATAGAAATCGAAGGGTTAAAATCCGAACAAGTTTGAAATGCAAAATGAAATAAAAAAAAGTCAAACAAATTTGTTGGAATTAGGAAAACTTTTTCGATTCAAATTTAAAGTGCATTATATTACAAGGGAATCAATCATTCGTATTATCGTTCTATAAGAAAGAAATAACAAAAAACAAAAGGTATGTTGCTGCCATTTTGAAAAGGAATAAGGATCACCGAAGTAATGTCTAAACCCAATGATTTTACAAAGCAAAGAGAAAGGATTCCGGAACAAGGAAACACTATTTTCAATTGTCTCAATAATTTTACTAGAATGAGGAGTAAAAATAGATTCGAGACGAGACAAACAAAAAAGGTTAGAGACGACTCAAGAAATGTCTAAGGATTTACTTTACCTTCGAACTTTTTCCGAATTACCCAACTTGAGTTATGAGTATGAATGATATTTCTTTTTTTTTCTGTAAGTAAGAACAAAAAACGACTAAAATCATAGTCCATGATTTTTTGGATCTATTTGCTATTATATACAGAAATATTCGAATTTAAATCGTTTTTTCTCGAGCCGTATGAGGAGAAAACCTCCTATACGTTTCTAGGGGGGGGTATTATTTATCTACATCTATCCCAATGAGCGATCTATCGAATCGTTGCAATTGATGTTCGATCCCGAAGAGAAGGAAGAGATCTTCAAAAAGTAGGTTTTTACGATCCGATACAGAATCAAACTTATTTAAACGTTCCCGCTATTCGTTATTTCCTTGAAAAAGGTGCTCAACCTACAGGAACTGTTCATGATATTTTAAGGAAGGCAGAATTATTTAAAGAAAGAGCTTTGTAAAGAAATAAACAACAAAAAAAAAAAGAAAGGTAACTAGTATCTATTTTGGGTAATTATTTACCCAAAATTTGCTTTTTTCTTGTTCTATTCATACTTTTTTATTTATTTTTATTGTTGTTGTGGAAATCCACCAACAAACAAAGGACGAACCTTGCTTATTGTACCTCTATTGATTGAATAAACCCGACATTTTTCTGTACCTTTTTTTTCATCTAAATTTCTTATTTATGTTGTGCCAATCCAACACAAATCCTTATTTGATTTACTTACTAATTAATTGAATTTGTTCTCTCAACATTCCACTCATATTGACAATGGTGTATCGAACAAATATAATTCGATCGTAGATAAATGGATCCATTTATTTTATTCCGACCCCCTGTTGGTTTTTCCTTTACTTCAGTCAAATGATGGGTTTGCTGGATTTACTGTTATACAATACAAGATGTATTTTCTTAACGAAAATAAAAAATTTTTAGAAAACGGGTGGTCTGTATAAATTTTGATATTTCTATTGGAAATCCTTTTAATCCGATCTGCTCATTTTGTTATTTTGGTGTTTCTAATTGATCCTCAAAATTTTCCTTTATATTTCTTGTTAGTTCAATGGTTTGACGTAGTTGTACAGTGCAATGCAATTCAATTGATTTTTTTTTTTTTTCGATCGTATCTACATATCATATTTGTCTGGGTTGCTAACTCAACGGTAGAGTATTCGGCTTTTAAGTGCGACTATGATCTTTTACACATTTGGATGAAGCAACGAATTCGTCCAGACTATTGGTAGAGTCTATAAGACCGCGACTGATCCTGAAAGGTAATGGGTGGAAAAAACAGCATGTCGTAATAATAAGAAGAAAATGGAATTTCTTCTTATATTCTTATTATTTTTAGTAGAATTTTGAGCTGATTCCTACCGGATTATTCCCATTTTTTTTTTTATTTTTGGAGGAAGACAAAAGAAATTCACATTTACAGTTGGGTCTAGTGAATAAATGGATAGAGCCCCACGGCTCCAATTCTGGTAAAAAAAAGCAATGAGCTTCTATTCTTATCTTAATTTGAATAATTACCCGATCTAATTAGACGTTAAAAAAAATTAGTGCCTGATGCGGGGAAGGGTTCTCCTGTGAGTGGTCCTTTGATTCTTTTTTTTTTTTTTTTTTTTTAATCCTAACTATTCTCTATTATGGATTGGAAACGAATGTGTAGAAGAAACAGTATACTGACAAAAAGAATTTGTTCCAAAGTCAAAAGAGCGATCGGGTTGCAAAAATAAAAGATTTTTGAACCTCTGGGAATTATAACGAAGATAAACCCATTGGATAGAAGAGGAGAGGAAAAATATCTGTTGATTGGACTACTTGTTTCCGGGGTATATATTTTTTTCCATACATAATACATACTCTGTTCTGACCATATTGCACTATGTATAATTTGATAACCAAGAAATGCCTACTGTTTCTGGTTAAAGTAGAAATGTAAGTCAATGGAAGAATTACAAGGATATTTAGAAAAGGATAAATCTCGGCAACAACACTTCCTATATCCGCTACTCTTTCAGGAGTATATTTATGCACTTGCTCATGATCATGGTTTAAATGGTTCGATTTTTTACGAACCTGTCGAAGTTTTTGGTTATGACAATAAATCTAGTTTAGCACTTGTAAAACGCCTAATTACTCGAATCTATCAACAGAATTTTTTGATTTCTTCGGTTAATGATTCTAACCAAAAGAGGTTCGTTGGGCATAACAATTTTTTTTATTCTCATTTTGATTCTCAAATGATATCAGAAAGTTTTGCAATTATTGTAGAAATTCCGTTCTCGCTGCGATTAGTATCTTTTTTCTCCGAAAAAAAAGAAATACCAAAATATCAGAATTTACGATCAATTCATTCAATTTTTCCCTTTTTAGAGGACAAATTATCGCATTTAAATTATGTCTCAGATATACTAATACCTCATCCCATCCATATGGAAATCTTGGTTCAAATTCTTCAATGCTGGATTCAAGATGTTCCTTTTTTGCATTCATTGCGATTCTTTCTTCACGAATATCATAATTGGAATAGTCTTCTCATTACTCATAAAAAATCTATTTGTGTTTTTTCAAAAGAAAATAAAAGACTATTTCGGTTCCTATACAATTCTTATATATTTGAATGTGAATTTTTATTAGTTTTTTTTCGTAAACAATCTTCTTATTTACGATTAACATCTTCT